CATTTCCGTACCGACTCAAGATATGCTTATTGGACTCTATGTATTAACGAGCGGGAATCGTCGAGGTATTTGTGCAAATAGGTATCATCCATGTAATCGAAGAAATTATCAAGATGAAAGAATTGACGATAATAGCTATAAGTATACGAAAGAACCCTTTTTTTGTAATTCCTATGATGCAATTGGGGCTTATCGGCAGAAAAGAATCAATTTAGATAGTCCTTTGTGGCTCCGGTGGCGATTAGATCAACGCGTTATTGCTTCAAGGGAAGCTCCCATCGAAGTTCACTATGAATCTTTGGGTACCTATCATGAGATTTATGGACATTATCTAATAGTACGAAGTGTAAAAAAAGAAATTCTTTCTATATACATTCGAACCACCGTTGGCCATATTTCTCTTTATCGAGAAATCGAAGAAGCTATACAAGGGTTTTGTCGGGCCTGCTCATATGGTACCTAATCATATGGTGTCTAAACTAAGTAATTCTATGACACCTTGGGCCTTTCCGGTTCAAGTATGACCACCATTGCTGACCTTTCTACGTGAATCAAGATCGAGAAAAGGAAGTTTTCCAATCATTGACTCAAATCCATTGTCGAATCCTACTCAGCGGAATACGGAGGTACTTATGGCAGAACGGGCGAGTCTGGTCTTTCACAATAAAATGATAGATGGAACTGCCATTAAACGACTTATTAGCAGGTTAATAGATCACTTCGGAATGGCATATACATCACACATCCTGGATCAAGTAAAGACCCTGGGTTTCCAGCAAGCCACTGCTACATCTATTTCATTAGGCATTGATGATCTTTTAACGATACCTTCTAAGCGATGGCTAGTCCAAGATGCTGAACAACAAAGTTTTATTTTGGAAAAATACCATCATTATGGGAATGTACACGCGATAGAAAAACTACGTCAATCCATTGAGATATGGTATGCTACAAGTGAATATTTGCGACAAGAAATGAATCCTAATTTTAGGATGACCGATCCCTTTAATCCAGCCCATATAATGTCTTTTTCGGGAGCTAGAGGAAATGCATCTCAAGTACACCAATTGGTGGGTATGAGAGGATTAATGTCTGATCCCCAAGGTCAAATGATTGATTTACCCATTCAAAGCAATTTACGCGAAGGACTTTCTTTAACAGAATATATAATTTCTTGCTATGGAGCCCGCAAGGGAGTTGTAGATACCGCTGTACGAACATCAGATGCTGGATATCTTACGCGCAGACTTGTTGAAGTAGTTCAACACATTGTTGTACGTAGAACAGATTGTGGCACCATCCGAGGAATTTCTGTGAGTCCTCAAAATCAAAATAGGATGCTGTCGGAAAGGGTTTTTAGCCAAACATTAATTGGTCGTGTATTAGCAGACGATATATATATGGGTCCGCGATGCATCGCCATTAGAAATCAAGATATTGGGATTGGACTTGTCAATCGACTCATAACCTTTCGAGCACAAGCAATATCTATTCGAACCCCCTTTACTTGTAGGAGTACATCTTGGATCTGTCGATTATGCTATGGTCGGAGTCCGACTCATGGTGACCTGGTTGAATTGGGGGAAGCCGTAGGTATTATTTCGGGTCAATCTATTGGAGAACCGGGGACTCAACTAACATTAAGGACTTTTCATACCGGTGGCGTATTTACAGGGGGCACTGCAGAACATGTACGAGCCCCTTCTAATGGTAAAATAAAATTCAACGAGGATTTGGTTCATCCCACGCGCACACGTCACGGGCATCCTGCTTTTCTATGTTCGATAGATTTGGATATAATTATTGAGAGTGAAGATATTATGCATAATGTGACTATTCCACCAAAAAGTTTTCTTTTAGTTCAAAACGATCAATATGTCGAATCAGAACAAGTGATTGCTGAGATTCAGGCGGGAGCATACACTTTGAATTTTAAAGAGAGGGTTCGAAAACATATCTATTCTGATTCAGAGGGAGAAATGCACTGGAGTACTGATGTGTACCATGCACCCGAATTTACATATAGTAATGTACACCTCTTGCCAAAAACAAGTCATTTATGGATATTATCGGGGGGTTCATGCAGATCTAGTGTAGTTTCTTTTTCACTCTACAAGGATCAAGATCAAATGAATATTCATTCTCTTTCTGTCGAACGAAGGGAGATTTCTAGCCTCTCGCTCTCGGTGAATAATGATCAAGCGAGACACAAATTATTTAGTTCTGATTTTTCTGCTAAAAAAGAAGGTGGAATTCTTGAGATATCTGATTATTCGGGATTTAAGAGAATCATAGGTACTGGTCATTGTAATCTCATACATCCTGCAATTCTCCACGCGAATTCGGATTTATTGGCAAAAAGGCAAAGAAATCGATTTCTTATTCCATTCCACTCGATTCAAGAACAAGAGAAAGAGCTAATGCCCCATTCAGGGATCTCGATTGAAATACCCATAGGGGGTATTTTCCGTAGAAATAGTATTCTTGCTTATTTCGACGATCCTCGATACAGAAGAAAGAGTTCCGGAATTACTAAATATGGGACTCTGGGGGCGCATTCAATCGTCAAAAAAGAGGACTTGATTGAGTATCGAGGACTCAAAAAAATTAAGCCAAAATACCAAATGCAAATAGATCGCCTTTTTTTCATTCCCGAGGAAGTGCATATTTTTCCCGAATCTTCTTACCTAATGGTACGGAATAATAGTATCATTGGAGTAGATACACGAATCACTTTAAATGTAAGAAGCCGAGTGGGCGGATTGGTGCGAATGGAGAGAAAAAAAGGGGGGATTGAACTCAAAATCTTTTCGGGAGATATCCATTTTCCCGGAGAGATAGATAAGATATCCCGACACAGTGGCATCTTGATACCGCCAGAAAGGGAAAAAAAAAAACTTAAGGAATCCACTAAGGAATCAAAAAAATTGAAAAAATGGATCTATGTTCAACGGATCACACCTACCAAGAAAAAGTATTTTGTTTTGGTTCGACCCGTAGTCACATATGAAATAGCGGACGGTATAAATTTAGCAACACTCTTCCCCCAGGATCCGCTGCGGGAAAAGGATAATATGAAATTTCGAGTTGTCAATTATGTCCTTTATGGGAAGGGCAAAGCTGCTCGGGGAATTCCTGATACAAGTATTCAATTAGTTCGGACGTGTTTTGTGTTGAATTGGGACCAAGACAAAAAAAGTTCTTCCGTCGAAGAGGTTTGTGCTTCCTTTGTTGAAGTACGTACAAATGGTCTGATTCGCGATTTCTTAAGAATCAACTTAGTGAAATCCCAAATTTCATATATCAGAAAAAGAAATCATCCTTCAGGTTCAGGATTGATCTCTGATAATGGTTCCGTTCGCACCAATAGCAATCCGTTTTATTCCGTTTTTGGCAAGGCGGGGGTTGAACAATCACTTAGCCAAAATCAAGGAACTATTCGTACGTTGTTGAATAGAAATAAGGAATGCCAATCTTTGAGAATTTTGTCATCATCTAATTATTTTCGAATGGGTCCATTGAACGATGTAAAATATCACAATGTGATAAAACAATCAATTCCAACTCAAAAAGATTCTCTAACCCCAATTAGGAATTCGTTGGGACCTTTAGGAACAGTCCTTCAAATTGCGAATTTTTATTCATTTTACTATTTAATAACGCATAATCATCTCTCGGTAACTAAATATTTGAAACTTGACAATTTAAAACAGCCTTGTCAAATACTTAAATATTATTTAATGGATGAAAACGGGGAAATTTCGAATCCTGATACAGACAGTAAGATCATTTTGAATCCATTTAATTTGAATTGGTATTTTCTCCATCATAATTATTGTAAGGAAATGTCCCCGAGAATTAGTCTTGGGCAGTTTCTTTGTGAAAATGTATGTATAACCAAAAACGGACCACACCTAAAATCTGGTCAAGTTTTAATTGTTCAAGTCAACTCTGTAGTAATACGATCAGCTAAGCCTTATTTGGCTACTCCTGGAGCAACTGTTCATGGGCATTATGGAGAAATCCTTTACGAAGGGGATACATTAGTTACATTTATATATGAAAAATCGAGATCTGGTGATATAACGCAGGGTCTTCCAAAAGTAGAACAAGTGTTAGAAGTGCGTTCGCTTGATTCAATATCGATGAACCTAGAAAAGAGAGTTGAGGGTTGGAACGCGCGTATAACAAGAATTCTTGGGATTCCCTGGGGATTCTTGATTGGTGCTGAGCTAACTATAGTGCAAAGTCGTATCTCTTTGGTTAATAAGATCCAAAAGGTTTATCGATCGCAGGGGGTGCAGATCCATAATAGGCATCTAGAAATTATTGTACGTCAAATAACATCAAAAGTCTTGGTTTCAGAAGATGGAATGTCTAATATTTTTTTACCCGGCGAACTGATTGGATTGTTACGAGCGGAACGAACGGGGCGCGCTTTGGAAGAAGTGATCTGTTATCGAGCTATCTTATTGGGAATAACGAGAGCATCTCTGAATACTCAAAGTTTTATATCCGAAGCAAGTTTTCAAGAAACCACGCGAGTTTTAGCAAAAGCAGCTCTCCGAGGTCGTATCGATTGGTTGAAAGGCTTGAAGGAAAACGTTGTTCTGGGGGGGATAATACCCGTTGGTACCGGATTCAAAGGATTAGTGCGCTGTTCAAGGCAGCATAACACCATTCTTTTGGAAAGACAAAAAGGGAATTTATTCGGGGGGGAAATGAGAGATATTTTCTTACACCACAGAGAATTATTTGACTCTTGCATTTCAACGACTTTCCATGATACATCAGAGCAATTGCTTAGAGGGTTTAATGAGTCCTAGGAGCGGATTCTTTTAACTATTTGTGATCATTTGATTTCTTAATGGTAAGAAAAAAAAAGATAATAATGAATAGAAAGTAATGAATGGCCTGGATCGTGTATCAATTATCAATGGTCAATCTCTGGTAGAAGAGAAGGTTCCCTCGGAACAGTTCTTTATTTCAGGGCGCCTCGTCTCTTTTTTTTTTTTAGAGGAAGTGGGGGAGAAATGGCAAGAAGATATTGGGACATCCATTTGGAAGAGATGATGGAAGCAGGAATCCATTTTGGTCATGGTACTCGGAAATGGAATCCTAGAATGGCACCTTATATATCTGCAAAACACAAAGGTATTCATATTACAAATCTGACTCGAACTGCTCGTTTTTTATCAGAAGCTTGTGATTTAGTTTTTGATGCAGCAAGTAGGGGAAAACAATTCTTAATCGTTGGTACTAAAAATAAAGCAGCTGATTCAGTCGCGCGAGCTGCAATAAGGGCTCGGTGTCATTATGTTAATAAAAAATGGCTCGGTGGTATGTTAACGAATTGGTCCACTACAGAAACAAGACTTCACAAGTTCAGGGATTTGAAAACGGAACAAAAAAAGGGGAGACTCGACAGTCTTCCCAAAAGGGATGCCGCTATTTTGAAGAGACAATTATCACGCCTGCAAACGTATCTGGGCGGGATTAAATATATTACGAGGGTACCCGATATTGTAATCATCGTCGATCAGCACGAAGAATATACGGCTCTTCGAGAATGTATCACTTTGGGAATTCCAACAATTTGTTTAATCGATACAAATTGTGACCCCGATCTCGCAGATATTTCGATTCCAGCAAACGATGACGCTATAGCTTCAATCCGATTAATTCTTAATAAATTAGTATTCGCAATTTGTGAGGGTCGCTCTAGCTATATACGAAATCGTTGATTAATAATAAGATAAATCAATTTTTTTGGTAACTCCATGGATTTATGGCTGGGGTACTATTCCTGAATCGCACAAAAAAAAAGAGACAAAAACTGGTGGATATTATGTAATTAGCAGATATTCAAAATCTACAATTCAAGTAGACAAGTCGAAAAGAAGATGGTTGAATCAAAATAATTCCTTTTAAATTTCTATTTCGGTCAGAGGGCAATATGAATGTTCTATCATGTTCCATCAACACACTAAAGGGGTTATACGATATATCCGGTGTGGAAGTAGGCCAACATTTCTATTGGCAAATAGGCGGGTTCCAAGTCCATGCCCAAGTACTTATTACTTCTTGGGTTGTAATTGCTATCTTATTAGGTTCAGCCTTTATAGCCGTTCGGAATCCACAAACCGTTCCGACTGCCAGTCAAAATTTCTTCGAATATGTCCTTGAATTCATTCGAGACGTGAGCAAAACTCAGATTGGAGAAGAATACGGCCCATGGGTTCCCTTTATTGGAACTATGTTTCTTTTTATTTTTGTTTCGAATTGGTCTGGTGCTCTTTTACCTTGGAAAATCATAGAGTTACCTCATGGGGAGTTAGCCGCACCTACGAATGATATAAATACTACCGTTGCTTTAGCTTTGCTGACGTCAGTAGCATACTTCTATGCGGGTCTTTCCAAAAAGGGATTAGGTTATTTCAGTAAATACATTCAACCGACTCCAATTCTGTTACCCATTAACATTTTAGAAGATTTCACAAAACCCTTATCACTTAGTTTTCGACTTTTCGGCAATATATTAGCCGATGAATTAGTAGTTGTTGTTCTTGTTTCTTTAGTCCCTTTAGTGGTTCCTATACCTGTCATGTTCCTTGGATTATTTACAAGCGGTATTCAAGCTCTTATTTTTGCAACTTTAGCTGCGGCTTATATAGGCGAATCTATGGAGGGACATCATTGACTCGTTTTCGAAATTGTCTTTTTTTGTAGCTTAGAACAGGGCAATGTATGCGTAATTCAAGATAATCGACTTAGGAAACATACATATCCAACCATAAACCTTACAAATACAGAATATACGACCAAGAGTCGTATAAAAAAAATTATGAAATTGGGGAATTGTAGGAAAGAGATCGAAAGGATCTTTTTCATAAAATTCCTCTTTGGCCTTATTATATCATCCCCCCCCCCCGCCAATTAATATTTTCTTTATATTGTTTTGTTCATTATTTGTTCATTCAATTCCAATAGCAAATACCAAGAGTGATAATTTGAATAAAAATTCTTAGAGTATCACAGGCGGGTGATTAAAAAAAAAGAAAAGAAAGATGCTTTCGAAAATGATTCCCTTTTTAGCTAAAAGGATTCCCTTTTTAGTTGATTTTAGTCAATTCTTCAATTCAACGATTGACCAAAAGAAAATATTAATATAATAAATAATAAATTGCATGACCGTACCTCAATCAAATACTGATATTGAGTTCTATGCAATGATTCGCCCCAATGAATTCGTCTATTTCGAGTGTAGCCATGTTGGATAATGATAAATAAAAGGAATAGAAAGAAATTCCTAAAAAAAGAGATTCATAAAAAATGGGGTGATTAGGCGAGGGGGACATAATTAGGTATATGGAATCAAATGCCAACCCTTGTGGGTTTTTTGAAAAGGGGTTCTAGAATACGATTGACTTTAAGATACGAATACTTTGAATCTAAGATATGAATAGTTGGTTTACGTTCTGGAAGAAAGACATGTATATGGGATATTAGATATTGCTAGTTATATATGAACTAAAGATACATCTAATCCACCCTACTCTTGCGACTATTGTGAATTTCGATAGGGATTCCAATAGAAATTATTCGATTTCGTCTTTGCTTTGACTGGGAATTGAATCAATAAAAATAAAGAGATGAAATAAAGTAAAGAAAACGAACGAAGAATTCAAAAAAAGGTCCCGAAAAAAGAAATGGAAGAACAAAAGTCGTATGGATTCATAAAAACCCTGTGTTGTGCCCGTGGATCGGAACTAAAAAAGAGATATCGAAATAGTTTTGATGGTTCAATAATAATATTATTATTACTCCAATTCGGAGTTCTTAGTTACTTCGGCTGGGTGAATCCCAGTGACGGAATAATTAAGTCATAGTTCATTGGACGATTGTATCATTAACGATTTCTTTAGTTTTTGTTTTTCTTTATTTTCATTTTAGTGCGAGGAACTTATCATGAATCCACTGATTTCTGCCGCTTCCGTTATTGCCGCTGGGTTGGCTGTTGGGCTTGCTTCTATTGGACCTGGAGTTGGTCAAGGTACTGCTGCGGGCCAAGCAGTAGAGGGGATTGCGAGACAACCCGAGGCGGAGGGAAAAATACGAGGTACTTTATTGCTTAGTCTGGCTTTTATGGAAGCTTTAACAATTTATGGACTGGTTGTAGCATTAGCGCTTTTATTTGCTAATCCTTTTGTTTAATCCTATAAATAGGAAAGGAAATTGACTTATTTTTTTCTCTTATTGATTATATCTGTGCTTCGGGCTTTTTCGAATTCTATCAAGATTTAACTCCTACAATTGGAAGGACTTATTTGAGGATGAGGAATTAAAATAAGCATACCAATTCGCTTTTTTCTTTCCCTTTCTTAGTCTAAAGTAAGGAAAACCCTCTTTTTAAGAGATGTTGCAACAAACGAGGGGTTTTGCAATTGACAGAAGTCCCGGTCCCTAATACTAAATAGTATCCTTAGCGGGAATCCCCAATTGCCAATTCAAAGAAAGGATTTCAAAATCTAATTTTTGACTCTGTGTCGAAATAGGTAAATTACTAATTTTTTTTTTAGTCTATCTAAAAGAGGAGATCATATGAAAAATGTAACCGATTCTTTCGTTTCTTTGGTTCACTGGCCATTCGCCGGGAGTTTCGGGTTTAATACCGATATTTTAGCAACAAATCCAATAAATCTAAGTGTAGTGCTTGGTGTATTGATCTTTTTTGGAAAGGGAGTGTGTGCGAGTTGTTTATTTCAAGAATAGGCTGGACCCAACCAGCTGCACTTTTTTTTTCGTTATAACTAAGGACCAAAGGGAAAAGGGTGCATGATTCCGCGAATTACTTCTGAATCAATTTCAAATCATATTTAAGAACCATAGCATTTCGTGATTTGTTGGTAAATCGATTTTGATTCTCTATGAATCAAACCAATAATGTGGGACCATTAACATGGTTAAAGCTAAAGTTTGAATTGAAGTCCAGACAAAGCACGGTACTCTTTCTACTACTATGTTTTACTATAGAATAGAAATATTTTCAAAAGGAATAATTAAATAATTAATAATAATTGGAATTTTTTTTTTCGATATAAAACACTCATGTTGATAAAAAGATTTGAGCCTTTTAGTGGTATTGGAAATTTGATTGGAAAATATTGGAAAAATAGGTATTTCAAACAACCCCTTTTTATGCTGAATCGATGACCTATGTATAAAGTAAGAAGAATTCTTTGGATTTGAAGAAAAAAAGAAACAACTTTGCTGACAATTATCTATTTTGATTTGGTCAGAAGAGTCCTCCGAATATTCCGGTCTTGGATTAGGGATCAGTCGCAAGATTCATTTTGGAATATGAATAGAGAAGAGAGAGAGGATAGGCTCATTACATTAAAAAAAGATATGGGAACCCCCCCCCATACATAAGTAGTTGACGTAATTGAGTGTGAGAGCCAAATGAATCGAAAATTTCATGTTTGGTTCGGGAAGGGATCATGGAAATTTTGAGATGAATGGAAAGATAATCTACTTTCATTAAGTGATTTATTAGATAATCGCAAACTGAGGATCTTGAATAGTATTCGAAATTCAGAAGAACTGCAGGGTGGGGCCGTTGAACGGCTGGAAAAAGCCCGGGCCCGGTTACGGAAAGTCGAAATAGAAGCAGATCAGTTTCGAGTGAACGGATACTCTGAGATAGAACGAGAAAAATTCAATTTGATTAATTCAACTTCTAAGACTTTGGACCAATTAGAAAATTACAAAAATGAAACCATTCATTTTGAACAACAAAGAGCAATTAATCAAGTCCGACAACGGGTTTTCCAACAAGCTTTACAAGGAGCGCTCGGAACTCTGAATAGTTGTTTGAACATGAACAAGGAGTTACATTTACGTACCATTAGTGCCAATATTGGCATGTTTGGGGCGATGAAAGAAATAACTGATTAGTCCTTTTACTGTAGGCAAATTCTTTTTTTTTTTCTTCCAAAAA